ACATAAAAAATAAACGATTTGACAAGGCTGTGAGAAATGAAATGTCGCAATATTTTTTTGACATATGTCAAAGTGATGGAAACGAAAGAATATCTTTTACATATCCTCCAAGTTTATCCATTTTTTTGGAAATGATGAAAAAAAAGATATCCCCACCTCCAATCGAAAAATTCTCATTTAATGAACTATACAATCCTTGGGTTTATACCAACAAACAAAAAGAGAAAAGTTTGAACAACGAGTTTCTAACTCGAATTAAAACTTTAGACAAAAAAAATATTTATTTGAATATACTCGAAACACGGACTCGATTGTGTAATAACCATTCTACAAAAGAATACTTATCAAAAGGGTATGATCCTTTCCTGAGCGGATCACATCGGAAAACAATCTACAAAAGCCCTTCGGCTTCAACCCTAAAAAAACCTTTGATAGAAAATTCCCTAGATCGGTTTGGGATAAATCGGATTCACGGTATACTTGTTCCGGATACTGATTACCAAGGATTTGAACAAAAAAGAAATAGACTTGAGAAAAAATCATTATCAACAGAAATTGTTAATTTTTTAACTTTCATCAGTAAATTTATTAAAGAATCGGGATCTAAGAATCTAAATCTGAGTAGCCTTTATTTATTTTTAGAAGGAAAAATAGATTCTCAAAAAGAAACAAAATATTTTAACTATTTAGTAAATTTAAATAAAATTGTAACTGATGTTAATGGTCAAAAAATTAACAGAAAATCGAGTAGAATAAAAGAAATCAATAAAAAAGTCCCCCGATGGTCATACAAATTAATCACCGATTTAGAACAACAATCAAGAAAATATAAAGAAGACATACCAATAGGTCATCAAATTCGTTCAAGAAAGGGCAAGCGTATAGTCATTTTGACTGCTACCAAGGATATTGCTAATACTACGAATAGTAAAATGTCCGATATAAAAACCGACGTTACTTTAATACGCTATTCACAACAATCCGATTTTCGGCGCGGTATAATCAAAGGTTCTATGCGGGCTCAAAGGCGTAAAGTGGTTATTTTCGAATTGTTTCAAGAAAATGCGAAGTCCCCCCTTTTTTTGGGGAGACTACAAAAATCCCCTCCCTTTTCTTTTAATATTTCCGGGTTGATTAAACTAATTTTTAAAAATGGATTGGATAAAGGGGAAGCATTCAAACTTGTAGAGTATACAGAAGAACAAGAAGAAAACAACAAAAGAAAGGAAAAAGCACGAATAAAGGTCTCAGAGGATTGGAATCGTTTTCCATTTGCGCAAGGAATAAGAGGTTGCATGTTACTAACTCAATCTATTTTTAGAAAATATATTCTATTCCCCTCATTGATAATTGCCAAAAATCTTGGACGTATATTCCTATTGCAACGTCCTGAATGGTCTGAGGATTTCCACGACTGGAATAAAGAGATCTATATTAAATGCACCTATAATGGTATTCCATTATCCGAAACCGAATTTCCAAAAAATTGGTTGACAGAAGGTATTCAAATAAAAATCTTATTTCCTTTCTATCTGAAACCTTCGCAAAAATCGAAACTACGATCCTCTCAGAAAGATCTAATGAAAACGACAAAAGAAACAGGTGATTTTTGTTTTTTAACCGTGTGGGGAAGTGAAACTGAACTCCCCTTTTGTTTACCCCGAAAAAAACCTTCCTTTTTTAAACCTATTTTAAAGGAATTCGAAAAAAAAATTGGAAAATTAACAAAAAAGTATTTTCGAGTTCGAACAGTTTTCAAATTAAAAACAAAATTACTTCGAAAAGTTTCAAAAGAAACAAAAAAATGGGTTAACAAAAGTGTTTTTTTTAGAAAAATAATCAAAAAAGAACTTTTAAAAGTAAATCCAATTCCATTGTTTAGATTAAGAGAAGTCGGAGTCGATAAATCAAGCGAAATTAAAGAAGAAAAAGATTCCATAATAAACAATCAAATAATTCACGAATCATTTAGTCAAATTCAAATTACAACTCCGAGTTGGACAAACTCTTCATTGACAGAAAAAAAAATGAAGGATCTGACTGATAGAACAAGGAAAATTCTAAATCAAATAGAAAGAATCACAAAAGAGAAAAAAAAAGTAACTCCACGAATAAATAATCTTAGTCCTACAAGTTATAATGCTAAAAAATTAGAAAACCATCAAATGTTAAAAATGTTAAAAAGAAGAAATGTTCGATTAATCTGTAAATTATCCCCTTTTGTAAAATTTTTCATTGAAAAAATATACACGGATATATTTTTATATATCATTAATATTCCCAGACTAAATAAAGAACTTTTTCTTAAATTAACAAAAAAAATTATTGATAAATCCATTTACAATAATGAAAGAAAACAAGAAAGAATTAATAAAAAAAAGAAAACTCCAAGTCCGTCTATTTCGAGTATAATAAAGGCACTTGATAATATTAGTAATATTAAAGCAAATTCACATATTTTTTCTGAGTTATCCTACATGCTACAATCAGATGTATTTTCCAAATTAGGAAAAATCCAAGTTAGTAACTCGTTAAGATTTGTTGTTCAATATCAAGGAATCCCCTTTTTCCTTAAGGCTAAAATAAAGGATTCTTTTGAAACCCAAGGAATGCTTGATTCCAAATCCGCAGATAGCAAACTTCCGAGTTATGAAATGAATTCATGGAAAAGCTGTTTACGAGGACATTATCAATACCATTTATCGCAGATTGAATGGTCTAGATTAATACCAGAAAACTGGCGAAATACATTTCGTCAGCATCGTATAGCGAAAAAGGCAAATTTTAGCAAACGGCATTCATATGAAAAAAATCCATTAATGAATTCCAAAAAACAAAAAAAATTTGAAGTATATTCATTATCTAATCAAAAAGAGAAGTTTCGAAAATACCACCGATCTGATCTTTTATCATATAAATTTATCCATTATGAAAAGAAAGCGGAATGCTTTTTTTATGGATCTCCCTTTCAAAGAAATACGAACCAAGAAATTTCTTATAACACGCCTAAAAAAAACTTTTTTGATATGCTGAGAACCATCCCTATTAAAAATGATCTAGTAAAGATATATACGGAAAAAACGGCCGATAGAAAATATTTGGATTGGCAAATTTTTAAATTTGATCTTATACAAAAAGTCGATATTGAGGCCTGGATCATAATCGATACCAATAGGAATCAAAATACTCAAAAAATTCAATATTTTTTTTATCTTAAGATCCCAGCGATCAATTTACCAAACTCTCACAAGGGGTTTTGCGATTGGATGGGAATGAATGAAAAAATGCTAAAGCATCCCATATCCAATCTGGAACTTTGGTTCTTCCCAGAATTGTTGTTACTTTATAAGACATATAAAATAAAACCTTGGTTTATACCAAGCAAATTACTTCTTTTAAATTTAAATAGAAGTGAAAATAAAAAGCATCGAAATCAAGAAGAGAAAGAACCGACAAGTCGAGGAGAGGGGCGATCCGTTCTCTCACCCCAAAAAGATATTGAAGAAAATTATGCAAGATCAAACATGAAAAAAGGGAAAAATAAAAAACAATACACGAAAGCAGAACTCCGTTTGTTCCTGAAACGTTATTTGCTTTTTCAATTGCGATGGGATGAGACTTTGAATGAAAGAATGATGAATAATATCAATGTATATTGTCTCCTGCGTAAACTGATAGATTCAAAAGAAATTACTATATCCGCGATTCAAAATAAACAAATGAGTTTGGATATAATGATGATTAATAAGAATTTAACTCTTTCAGAATTTCTGAAGAAGGGAGTATTTATTCTAGAACCCATGCGTCTGTCTGAACAAAAAGATGGACAATTTATTATGTATCAAACCGTGAGGATTTCGTTGGTTCATAAGAATAAGCATCAAAAATACCAAGAGCAAGGACATGGTTTTAACAATAATTTTGATGAAACTATTTCACTACATCAAAGAATAACTGGAAATAGAGACAAAACTCATTTGGATTTACTTGTTCCCGAAAATATTTTATCCTTTAGACGTCGTAGAAAATTGAGAATTCTAATTTGTTTCAATTCAAAAAAGATAAATTATATCGACCAAAATCCGGTATTTTGGAACGTAAAAAACAGCAGCCAAGTTTCACATGACAATAACTATCTTGATAGAGATAAAAATCAATTAATGAAATTAAAACTAAAACTCTTTCTTTGGCCTAATTATCGATTAGAAGATTTAGCTTGTATGAATCGTTATTGGTTTGATACCAATAACGGCAGCCGTTTCGGTATGTTAAGGATATATCTGTATCCACGATTGAAAATTTTTTGATAATAAACTTTTTCTGTATACCCTATATATATAATAGGGTATATGAAAGCAAACAAATACACGGATCACATGTCTTACCTCACATTTCATTCTAGTATCCAATATAAAATGTCTGAATTAGATCTCGAAATGAATCAACGAAACTTTCGTTATTTTAGGTCTAAATTCTTCGATCCAAAAACGTACCAACCTTTTCTATTCCTATAGAAAACCAATTTCAAATTAGATTAATTGATTTGAATTCAGGAAATTCGGAGTTCATAAAGAAATTTTGATTAGATTCTTGTATATACCACATTCAAATTAATGGCATTATTATTATTACTGATCGGTAAAATCCATATCTGTAAAAAGGGCAAGGGGCGTTTTTTTATGGTAAAAAATTCATCGATTTCGATTATTTCGCAAAAAGAAAACAAAGAAACCAGGGGGTCTGTTGAATTTCAAGTATTCATTTTCACCACTAAAATAAGGAAACTCACTTCACATTTGGAATTGCACAAAAAAGACTTTTCATCTCAGCGAGGTTTGCGAAAAATTTTGGGAAAACGTCAACGACTGCTGGCCTATTTGTCAAAAATAAATAGGGGGCGCTATAAAGAATTAATTCGGGAGTTGAATATTCGAGAGATAAAAACTCGTTAATTTGAAGCGTGAGACCATTTGAACTTAGTCGTTTAAATTTGGATGAACTTCTTTCTTTTTACTTTCAGCAATGCATGGAAGAACGACTCGAGAACAACTTATGATTCCACCAACTACAAGAAAAGATCTCATGATAGTCAATATGGGCCCTCACCACCCATCAATGCATGGTGTTCTTCGACTGATCGTTACTCTCGATGGTGAAGATGTTATTAATTGTGAACCAGTATTGGGTTATTTACATAGAGGGATGGAGAAAATTGCGGAAAATCGAACAATTATACAATATTTGCCTTATGTAACACGTTGGGATTATTTAGCTACTATGTTCACCGAAGCAATCACCGTAAACGGGCCCGAACAGCTAGGGAATATTCAAGTACCTAAAAGGGCTAGCTATATCAGAGCGATTATGTTGGAGTTGAGTCGTATCGCTTCCCACTTGTTATGGCTTGGTCCTTTTATGGCAGATATTGGGGCGCAGACTCCTTTCTTCTATATTTTTCGAGAACGAGAATTGATATATGACCTATTTGAAGCTGCTACCGGCATGCGCATGATGCATAATTTTTTTCGTATCGGAGGAGTCGCTGCTGATCTACCTCATGGCTGGATAGATAAATGTTTGGATTTTTGCGATTATTTTTTAACCGGGGTTGCTGAATATCAAAAGCTTATTACACAGAACCCTGTTTTTTTAGAACGGGTTGAGGGCGTAGGCATTATTGGCGAAGAAGAGGCACTAAACTGGGGTTTATCGGGACCAACGCTACGAGCTTCCGGAATACAATGGGATCTTCGTAAAGTTGATCGTTATGAGTGTTACGAGGAATTTGATTGGGAGATTCAATGGCAAAAAGAGGGGGATTCACTAGCTCGGTATTTAGTACGAATTGGCGAAATGACAGAATCTATAAAAATTCTCCAGCAGGCTCTGGAAGGAATTCCAGGGGGACCCTATGAGAATTTAGAAAACCGCCGCTTTGATAGAATAAAAGACCCTGAATGGAATGATTTTGAATATCGCTTTATTAGTAAAAAACCTTCTCCTACTTTTGAATTGTCCAAGCAAGAACTTTATGTAAGAGTCGAAGCACCAAAAGGAGAATTAGGAATTTTTCTGATAGGAGATCGGAGTGTTTTTCCTTGGAGATGGAAAATTAGACCGCCGGGTTTTATCAACTTGCAAATTCTTCCGCAGTTAGTTAAAAGAATGAAATTGGCTGATATTATGACGATACTAGGTAGCATAGATATTATTATGGGAGAAGTTGATCGTTGAAATGATAATTGATACAACAAAAATACAAGCTATCAATTCTTTTTTCCGACTGGGATCCTTAAAAGAATTCTATGGGATCATATGGATGCTTATCCCTATTTTCATTCTTGTATTAGGAATCACACTAGGTGTACTAGTAATTGTTTGGTTAGAAAGAGAAATATCTGCAGGGATACAACAACGTATTGGACCCGAATACGCGGGTCCTTTCGGAATTCTTCAAGCTTTAGCAGATGGTATAAAACTACTTTTCAAAGAAAATATTCTTCCATCTAGAGGAGATACTCGTTTATTCAGTCTCGGGCCATCCATAGCAGTCATATCCATTTTACTAAGTTATTCAATAATTCCTTTTAGCTATCGCTTTATTCTAGCCGATCTTAGTATTGGTGTTTTTTTATGGATCGCTGTTTCAAGTCTTGCTCCCGTCGGACTTGTTATGTCGGGATATGGATCAAATAATAAATATTCCTTTTTAGGTGGATTAAGGGCTGCTGCTCAATCAATTAGTTATGAAATACCATTAACCCTATGTGTATTATCAATATCTCTACGTGTGATTCGGTGAGACATAAAATTTCCCCTATTTAGTTTCTTTCTAGCAAGAAAGTTAAATGATTGGAATATCCATTTTTTATTTATTATTGAATTGATGAATTAAACCAGATAGTTATATGAGTGAAATAAAACGGCTTAAAATTTTGCTGTTAAAGGAATTTAATCTCATTTCCTCTGTACAAGAAGTAAGTGAAAGTAAACATCATCAGTCGAGACTGTTTATCCCAAGATTGGTTGATTAGTCATTTTGTCTTGAAGCGGGTTCAAAAGATCAACCATATGGGGTTTTTACTATACTATTACGATAGACGTATTACCCTAAATGAGAGATTCAAAAAAACGAGTGGATGGTTAGTAAGACCAAGATACACAAAGGAGTAGTAATGGAGATTCTGTAAATTATCTAACAGGATGTTTTTTTTATAGAAAAGTAATTCCAATTGGGGCTTTAAGTTGGTAGAAATTCTTAAGAAGTACTCCCCGCGATTTCATCCAGAGTATGTTCCTATCCACCAAGTAAGTAAATAACTATCAAAAACGAAGAAATCTTTTACTTTAGGTAATGTCTCTTTTCTGAGAAAGGAGAATAGGAACGAACTAAAATCCAAAAATGAGAATTGCAAAAAGAGATCTTTTTTTTATTCATGACTATTTCGATTTTATTTTTTTATTTACAGAAATACAATTCTTGTTATGTATTGCAATATGTAATTCTTTTTCGTAATCAAAAGTGAGAAAAATGATGGGTTGAAGTATCTATGCGATATTCTCTAAAAAGTATTTTTCATTCAAGGATAAAGTTATTAATCAACAAAGAAAAATAAAAATTCTTAAAAGATGAGATCAATTCAGAAGCACTTTTTTATTAAAAATCTAGCAGACAGAATTCCATTGGTCTAATTCTAGGCCCTAGGATAAGAATTTGATTCTATATATATCCGATAAACACATCAAGATAAATAATGTTGAAAGGTCCTTAGATTTATTTGTGACTTATGAGGAGCCGTATGAGGTGAAAATCTCATGTACGGTTCTGTAATAGCGACGGGAACGGTGATGTTAGCGTCGACTAGGATTATCTAACAGTTTAAGTACAGTTGATATAGTTGAAGCGCAATCAAAATATGGTTTTTGGGGATGGAATTTATGGCGTCAACCTATAGGGTTTATTGTTTTTCTGATTTCTTCTCTAGCCGAGTGTGAGAGATTACCTTTTGATTTACCAGAAGCAGAAGAAGAATTAGTAGCAGGTTATCAAACCGAATATTCAGGTATCAAGTTTGGTTTATTTTATGTTGCTTCGTATCTAAATCTACTAGTTTCTTCATTATTTGTAACAGTTCTTTACTTGGGTGGTTGGAATCTTTCTATTCCATACCTGTTCGTTCCAGAGCTTTTTGACATAAATAAAAGAAGTCAAGTTTTTGGAACAATAATCGGTATCTTTATTACATTAGCTAAAACGTATTTGTTCTTGTTCATTTCTATTGCAACAAGATGGACTTTACCGAGACTGAGAATGGACCAACTTTTAAATCTTGGGTGGAAATTTCTTTTACCAATTTCTCTCGGTAATCTATTATTAACAACTTCGTCCCAACTTCTTTCATTGTAAAGGAATAAAAAGAGAATAGGCTTTTCTTTATAACTTGTCTCAAACAAGAGAAAGAAAAAAGTAAAATTATTTATAGATATTCAGATATGTTCCCTATGCTAACTCAGTTATTGAACTCCGGTCAACAAACAATACGAGCTGCCAGGTACATTGGTCAAGGTTTCATGATCACCTTGTCCCACGCGAATCGTTTACCTGTAACTATTCAATACCCATACGAAAAATTGATCACATCCGAACGTTTCCGAGGCCGAATCCACTTTGAATTTGATAAATGCATTGCTTGTGAAGTATGTGTTCGTGTATGTCCTATAGATCTACCCGTTGTAGATTGGAAATTGCAAACGGATATTCGAAAGAAACGATTACTTAATTACAGTATTGATTTTGGAATCTGTATATTTTGCGGTAATTGCGTTGAGTATTGTCCAACAAATTGTTTATCAATGACTGAAGAATATGAACTTTCTGCCTACGATCGTCACGAATTGAATTATAATCAAATTGCTTTAGGTCGGTTACCGGTATCAATAATTGAAGATTACACAATTCGAACAATTTATTAGAATTTACCTCAAATAAAAAATGTATAAAACCTGCGATTAACAAAACATTTACAAATTCAAATAAAAAAAAGCTTTATAGGTTTTGGCTCTAAAGAAAAGAATGACTTTTTTGGTGAGGTTTTTGCTTGGTCAATACAAAAGAACGGCTCGTCGGTGAAAATCGCGGCTTCTTTTTGATTAAAAATAGATTTCTATTCGAATAATGATTTGAAAATATAAAGTTTGAACCTCTGCTTCGGTTGCTTCGATAATAAGAGTAGTCCAATAACTGTATTTACATCAATCCAAATCAACCCCGTTCAAATTTCATTCAATGAAGAAGTATCCTAAAAAAAAGGATAACTTCTTTTTTCCTGGTCAGGTCAAAAAAGGCATGAAATATTTCGATTTTTTTTATAAAATCAAATGGATTTACCTGGACCAATACATGATTTTCTTTTAGTATTTCTGGGATCGGGTCTTATATTAGGAAGTCTGGCAGTAGTATTACTTCCGAATCCAATTTATTCGGCCTTTTCGTTGGGATGGGTTCTTTTTTGTATATCCTTATTCTATATTCTATCCAACTCCTATTTTGTAGCTGCTGCGCAGCTCCTTATTTATGTAGGAGCTATAAACGTTTTAATCGTTTTTGCTGTGATGTTCATGAATGGGTCAGAATATTACAAAGATTTTCATCTTTGGACCGTTGGGGATGGAGTTACTTCAATAGTTTGTGCAAGTCTTTTTATTTCACTAATTACTACTATTCCAGATACGTCCTGGTATGGGATCATTTGGGCTACAAAATCAAATCAGATTCTCGAACAAGATTTGATAAGTAATAGTCAACAAATTGGAATTCATTTAGCAACGGATTTTTTTCTTCCATTTGAACTCATTTCAATAATTCTTTTAGTCGCTTTAATAGGTGCTATTGCTATAGCTCGTCAATAAGAAATCTTTAAAATGATAAAATGGGTAATTCAAATAGAATCAACGCAAAAGGAATGTTATAATTCGTTAATTTTAATTTATGTCTAAAAAAATAGAATAAAAAGACTTTCATTTTCTATTGATCTCTTACCAATCTATTCCATTATTATTGTTCAGATTTAAAATGAATTGAAATTGATAAGGAGTTGGTTAATGATGCTCGAACATATACTTGTTTTGAGTGCCTATTTATTTTCTATTGGTATCTATGGATTAATCACAAGTCGAAATATGGTTAGGGCCCTTATGTGTCTTGAACTTATATTAAATTCAGTTAATATCAATTTTGTAACATTTTCTGATATTTTTGATAATCGTCAATTAAGAGGGGATATTTTCTCAATTTTTGTTATAACTATTGCAGCCGCTGAAGCAGCTATTGGATCGGCTATTGTTTCATCAATTTATCGTAACAGAAAATCAACTCGTATTAACCAATCCAATTTGTTGAATAAATAGTATTAATCGTATAAATGCTAATTTTGAATATTAATAAATAAATTAAAATTCGCATTAGCGGGTTTGATATGTCTATAGTAGGGTATAATCGTCGTTGCAAAAACATAAGAAATCAAAGTATTTTGGCCCTCCATCATAAATCAATTCGGAAGTAAATTTTTTCTTATCACTCATTGATTCGTCTGGTATCTAAGTATAGGATTCATTTATAAGTTAGTTTACTAGACCGAAAATTTATGGCGTTCAAAAACGTATAGATCCAATGTCACATTCAGTAAAGATTTATGATACATGTATAGGATGTACTCAATGTGTCCGGGCGTGCCCCACGGATGTATTAGAAATGATACCCTGGGACGGATGTAAAGCTAAACAAATCGCCTCTGCTCCAAGGACCGAGGACTGTGTTGGTTGTAAGAGATGTGAATCCGCTTGTCCAACGGATTTTTTGAGCGTTCGGGTTTATTTATGGCATGAAACAACTCGCAGTATGGGTCTAGCTTATTGATATATTCTATAAAAATCTACTTGAATCCATTTTATTTTTTTTATCGAAAAAGTCCGTGCTCAATTAAATTTTATTTTGAGCACGGATTTTTCTGGCCCAAGTGTATCTTGTCTTTACCACGAACCATTTTCCTTGCTTAACAATAATTGTAGTTTTACCCATATTTGCGGGTTGCTTCGTTTTTTTTCTTCCACACAGGGGAAATAGAGTAATGCGCTGGTATACTATATGTATCTGCACCTTAGAGCTTCTTCTAACAACTTATGCATTCTGCTATCATTTTCAACCGGATGATCCATTAATTCAACTAATGGAGGATTATAAGTGGATACATTTTTTGGATTTCCATTGGAGATTAGGAATAGACGGACTCTCAATAGGACCCATTTTACTGACGGGATTCATCACCACTTTAGCTACTTTAGCGGCTTGGCCGGTTACTCGCGATTCTCGATTATTTCATTTCCTGATGTTAGCAATGTACAGTGGGCAAATAGGATTATTTTCTTCTAGAGATCTTTTACTTTTTTTCCTCATGTGGGAGTTAGAATTAATTCCCGTTTATCTACTTGTATCGATGTGGGGAGGAAAAAAACGCCTGTACTCAGCTACAAAATTTATTTTGTACACGGCGGGGGGTTCTGTTTTTCTTTTAATGGGAGTTCTGGGTATCGCTTTATATGGTTCTACTGAACCAACATTAAATTTTGAAATATTAGCCAACCGGTCCTATCCTGTGAACTTGGAAATACTATTTTATGTTGGATTTTTTCTTGCTTTTGCTGTCAAATTGCCAATCATACCCCTACATATATGGTTACCCGATACCCATGGAGAAGCACATTATAGTACTTGTATGCTTCTAGCCGGAATCTTATTAAAAATGGGAGCGTATGGATTAGTTCGGATCAATATGGAATTATTTCCTCATGCTCATTCTATATTTTCTCCTTGGTTAATTGTAGTAGGCGCAATGCAAATAATCTATGCGGCTTCAACATCTCTCGGTCAACGTAATTTAAAAAAAAGAATAGCCTATTCCTCTGTATCTCACATGGGTTTCATAATTATAGGAATTGGTTCTATCACAGATATGGGACTCAACGGAGCCCTTTTACAAATAATCTCTCATGGATTTATTGGCGCGGCGCTTTTTTTCTTGGCGGGAACAACTTATGATAGAATACGTCTTGTTTATCTTGACGAAATGGGCGGAATAGGTATTCCAATGCCAAAAATATTCACGATGTTCAGTAGCTTTTCGATGGCCTCCCTTGCATTACCTGGCATGAGTGGTTTTGTTGCCGAATTAATAGTTTTTTTTGGACTAATTACCAGTCCAAAATATCTTTTAATGACAAAAATCCCAATTACTTTTGTAATGGCAATTGGAATGATATTAACTCCTATTTATTTATTATCTATGTTACGACAGATGTTTTATGGATACAAGATATTTAATGGCCCAGACTCTTATTTTTTTGATTCTGGGCCGCGAGAGTTATTTCTTTCGGTTTCTATTTTTTTACCCGTACTCGGTATTGGTATGTACCCCGATTTCGTTCTTTCATTATCAGTTGAAAAAGTTGAAGTTATTCTATCTAATTTTTTTTTTAGATAATTTCGAAATCTTATGATTTACAAAAGCGTTCGGTGTAAAACGGTACAATGACAAAGAGTCTGTCGAATCCTATTCAAATAGGATTCGACAGACTCTCGCCAATGCACACAAAGTTTTTTATCTGATCCGCGTTGTACACCCTTTTTTTGCTATTTGTAAGAACCCCCCTCTTTTTTGAATTCAATTAGATGTTAATGGAAAGGAACCATAACTGTGTAGTCCTATTCCTAATAGATTGACTCCAAAATAGCATATCCAAATTATAAGAAATCCAATAGACGCCACAATTGCTGAATTTGTACCCTTTAGTTTTATATTTGTTCGAGTATGTAAATAAATTGAAAATATGATCCAAGTAATAAAAGCCCAAGTTTCCTTTGGGTCCCAACTCCAATAGGATCCCCATGCTTCGTTAGCCCATACTGCTCCAGAAAGAATTCCTATGGTTAAAAAGATAAATCCTAGACTAATAACTCGATAACTCCAATAATCTAATTTTTGGATCAACTGTGATCTATAATAATTCCTTTCTAAAAAAAAAGAAGTTTTTTGTAAAACATCCCTTTGTTCATTCATGTATTCGATTTCAACAAGGAAAAGTGAGTCATTTAAATTCAATAAATGATTACCCGTAGAAAAAAGAGAAAGCTTTTTTCTAACTGTAATGACTAGAAGTGATACTGATAATAATGATCCACATAAAAGGGCCGTATAGCCTAATATCATCATACTTACGTGCATTATTAGCCACTCGGATTGAAGAGCGGGTACTAATATGCTCGATTCGTGTATTTCAGTTAAAAGACCTGAAGTAGCAAAGCCCTGGGAAAAAAGAGCACTCGGGCCAATTAGTGTGCTTAGAATATTTTGGTTTTTTTTGAAATATGAAACTATATAAATAAAGGAAAAACCCCATGAAAGAAAGATTAATGATTCATATAAATCACTTAGTGGAAAATGTCCCGAATAAATCCAACGAGAAATTAATAATCCTGTTATACAGAAAAAACTCATTATTATGCCCGTTTTGGATGAATCATCTAGTTTTACGATTTCATCGACTAAAAAGGTTATCAAATGAATTGTAATTATAATTGAAACGATCGAAAAAGAAATATGAGTTAATATATGCTCTAAGGTTGAAAATATCATAAAAAAAGAGTTCCTTAATTATAAAATCGAAATTAGCAATTGAATTTATTATTTATTATAGGATCTATTTTCTTTTTTTAAGAAATGATCTGCCGCCACTCGGACTCGAACCGAGATGCTCTAGCACTGCTTCCTAAGAGCAGCGTGTCTACCGATTTCACCATAGCGGCCTGTCTTGACCTCATAATAACCTCTGAATAAATAATCGTCTAGATTTACGAATTAAATTGAGTGCAATATTTTTTAGGAAAGATTCAAATTGATGAATAAAAATGGGTTCAAATCGGTATTTGAAGGTTCATTAGTTTCATTTAGGATTTTTTTTATTTTCTATTTTATACTCTTCTCAACTCTTGTAAATCTTACTATGAATTAAGCAATAGAACCCTCCCTCCCCCAAAAACTTTTTTTTTTTGTAAGGTAAACAGAAAAATTATTATTCTACATATTCTATAAGAACGAAACGAATTCCATTCCCCATTGAAGGAAATGGAATTCAGGAATTTGATTTTTGAAGTGAAATGACTCCACTTTTGAGTCAGGCCGGTTTATATTATTCCAACGTGTTATGGTTTATTACTGAGTTTATTTGTTTGTCGCACAAAAAAACTTTTTGAATTCCCGGTCGAAATAGATTTACCTAAAGAAAATGCTTTTAACGCTGCCCGATACCCCTTCTTTTTCCAAAAATTTTGACGAATACGCTTTTTTGATGCAGAAGTACGTTTTTTTGGAACTGCCATTTAAATAAAAATTAAGAGATTACTCATTGGTATAGCTGGATGTGAAAGACATCTATTGTTCAAAAAAAAATATGAGCTTTTCGGATTCACTATCTATTTTTTTTTTCGAAAAATATAAAAGAATAGATAAGATGGGTGAACAGTATGGCAAAATCGCATAAAATAGTTCTAAAAATAGAAAAAAATAAGATTTTAAATCACTTGTAAAATTCGAGAAAAATATGCCCAATTTGACTTGAATTTGAAGGAAATTAGTAATTCATCTATTTCTTTCATATGATTTGACCAATTGTAACTTCTTGATTTGAATATTTGAAGTATTTAGCAGAAATTAAGAACGAATAAGTAAGAAGAAATAAAAATTCAAAAATGTTATTTAAGTTAGTACATATTTTCATTTTTTTATTGACTCCTCTCAAAAAAGGTAAGGTAAGGTCGGGTGAATTGGAAACCGTTAATATTAATTAAAATTTTTAAAAACTTTTTTTATGGAACAGACATATCAATATGCGTGTATTTTACCTTTCGTTCCACTTCTAGTTCCGATATTAATAGGAGTGGGACTTGTT